CATTTATTTAAAACACGTTGCTTTTTAGACGATCCCTATAGAAGAGGAGTATTAGAACAATCTCTTTTTTTCTAGTTACTTCGTTCTCTATTTCTATTTGAGAGAATCTTTAGGAAAAGGATAAAATTTCCGTCGAGCTAAAAAAATATAATATGTCGATGTTTCTAGTAAACTAAAAAAATCGTTTAATAGCTATTTTGCCTCAATCTCTACTATACAAAACAGATAATAAAAAATTGGAAGATTTAGTTACGATTCGAAACAAATTTTCTATATCTTTCTCCCTGGATACTTTACTCATATTCAAAAATTGGGATTCTTGATCCAATTCCAAAAACTTATGTTTCATAATTTTAGAATCAATTGTAAATTGTATACAAATTACGATAATGTATATTATTCCTCGAATCATTCGTTGAGAGGTATAAAGGATTCAATCCCTTTAAGTAAGAAATAAAGTTTTTGATTGTGATATGAATCACGCAAGGGATCCCTTAACTATTAAGGGATCTATAGAACGAATCGCACTTTTACCACTAAACTATACCCGCTACAATACCATTATTGTATATAAAAGGATCTTTTGTCGAACAAGGGAATCGGTCCTAATTATGAAATAGGTACATTATTTTATGATAATTAAAGTATTGACATGTTTCGTAAAGGGCCCCCTAATGAAATATAAGAAAAGGGGGCGAATCTCACTTTTGGATTTTGTTTTTGCTGAAGGTATTTTGACAGATAGATCAGATCTCGACAAAATTACTTAATTCATAACACAAAAATTAATTGTGGAACAATCCATAGTTCCATTCCTTTTTTAGATACGTTACCCGAAAACAAAAAGAGGAGTAATCAAAAATGACTTTTTAATCATATATCTGATTAAAAAGTCATTTTTATTTTTTTTGATCATCTTTAAATCAATTACAAGTTTCTTTCAAATCAAATACAGTCAAATAAATCATTGTTATCCTGGATTCATGGAAAAAAGAGCCATCCCAGTACCTAGCCGGACTCTCATTGTATAAAAACAAAATAAAAAATTAAATCAATAATTATTTAATTTTTTATTTATGAATTTAATTATATAATAATGAATACAAATCTAATAGAAAAAAAAGACAGATAAGATATATCAAATCAATATCAAATAAATCAAATAAGATATATTTTTTGAGCCCTACTTTTTGTTCTTTTTGTTTATGCGATGTATCATAAGAATAAGAATTCTATTTTTTGAATTGGGGAGAGATGGCTGAGTGGACTAAAGCGGCGGATTGCTAATCCGTTGTACGAATTTTTGTACCGAGGGTTCGAATCCCTCTCTTTCCTTTTATTAATGATTTAGAATTTTTTTCTTTTGAACTTGTGGAGTTTTTTTTATTTTTACCAGTTAAAGATCTAAAATAGATAGAAAAAAATTATTTCAAAATCCAGCACAAATAAATCAAATAAAAAAGATTTTCTTATTCTTCACGTCCAGGATTACGTCCAGGATCGTTAGATAGAAATCCGAAGATGAAAAGAGAAACAAAGAATATCACTATCGTGTAAACAAATAGTTTTAGAGTAAGCATTACAAAAATCTCCAAGATAATTAAAAAAAAAACAACAGAGAAAGAGAATAGATTCTCTTCTATTTCATATTTCGTTTCCTTTGATACTAAGTTTCTCAGAAATGAAGTGATTTCAAAAAAAACTTAGGAAATTGATTTGTAGTAAGAGTTGAGCCTTTTATTACCAAAAATTTTCTTTCATATCCACAATCAAGATCTACGTATTGGTGGTGGGCTCCAATCTAATTTGGATTTTTTAATGGAAAAAACGGAAATGATGAGATGGTCCGGATTGTTCGTGTTTATCCAAAAATTTCAATACTGGAATCAAAGATTGACACTATAAGACTTATCTGATCTTTTAAAATGTTAAAATCTTAAAATTTTTGTTTTCAAATAAATTCAGAATTTATTTAGGACATTATCCCAATTAAAGATCTCATCGAAAACTTACAGCAGCTTGCCAAACAAAAGCTAAGAGAAAAAAGAATAAGGGTATTACTGGCATAATATCTACAATTGGATTCAAAAAAGCGTAGGCTTCAGGTAATTTCGCCAAGAAAAAACTACTTGAATAAAGGGCAGAGTGAATACAAATACAGACCAAGCTAAAGATATTAAGCATAACAAAAATGTTGTTCTTTAAGAAAATGAATTGTATTTTTGCTTTTTTTGAATTCTAATTTTTATTGTATTTTTTTTATATTATTATATATGATATGATTTATTATATATATAATTTATTATATTTTTTATTTATTATACTTTTATATTAACACTTTTATATTAACATTAATAATTCAATATTAAAATTAAAGAAAAAACAAATTTCTATTTATAAACAAATATATATCTATTCTATAATTATAGAATATGTTAATTATAGAATATGTTTTATAACGAAATATATATAGAATACAAATAAAATAGAATATATAATAATTAAAAATATAGAAAATAATTTGAAAATTTTAAAATGGATAATAATGGAAATAGAAATAATTCGAATATTGAATTCATATTTCTGTCTATAAATATGAATTAATAAATGAGTAAAAAAAAAAAATGAATCAACTAAGATCAAATCCCTTTTTGATTTGAACTTATCCAGTTCAAAATGTTTTCATTCTGAAATCAAAAATAGAAGAAATCATATATTCATAGAATATCTTAATTGAATTCTATGGAATGATCAATAAATTAAGTTTAATTCGATATATATGGATATCAGAATCCTAGCAACAATTTATTTTATTCTATAGAATAAATTTAGAACTGGAATTGACGAGCAACCCATAATAGTATTTATTAGTGTCGAATCGAAAATGGGGCGTGGCCAAGTGGTAAGGCAACGGGTTTTGGTCCCGTTATTCGGAGGTTCGAATCCTTCCGTCCCAGGTCATATATTCATGATATATACCTATTTGAATATAATTGTATATCCGAATAAAGATTACCCTTTCCTTTTTTTTGAAGAATTTGATTTTTTAGATTTACAAACTATCTATTAGTTAGATTTAAAAATGGTGCAAATATAATATTAAATTGATTGATACAATATCGACTTAATTTCTACTTCTTTACTTTCACAACTAAAATTTTCCAGTCAGAAAGAAAACCTAGAAGTAGAAAGTATAGATTAGAATATTATCTATTGATTCAATCAATGACTATGCACAATTTCAAAATGGAATCAATTCCATAGTCAGTATTTTTTTGATAGACAAATTAAAAGGATTCCATTCGAGCAAGGTTAAAAAAAATAAAAATTTATTTGATAAAACTATTTTTATCAAAAGCCTATCCTTGGGAATAGCCCTTCTTCGATGATTTTTTGAAAGAAACAAACGGTATGTTGCAGGCGTTTTTGAAACGATTAAAGATCGCCCAAGTAATCCAATGATTCAAGAATAAGCGAAAGGCTTTATTTTCATTTGAGTTATTTTGAAAGTTATCCAATTTAAATATTGATTTTATTCTAAATTTCCTTGAACAACACGGGCGCTCAACCTACAGGAAGTATTCAAGATATTTCAAAAAAGACGATAAAAATATATTTTTATCGATCTTAAAAAAATACAAAAATAGATATAATTAGAAGATATAATATAGGAAAAAAGAAATGAATAATGACTCAATGAAGTAATTGGGTTCATAAATACGGTAGCCCCAACGACTTTTTTTACTTATTTATTGTATTTATTTATTTAAAAAAGATAATCATTGAAAATCAAATTTTACAACTATTCTAATCTCATTTTTATATTTAGAAGAGTTAACATTTGATATTGCAATATAAATTAGAATTTTTTTGAATACCTATTCGCTAGTTATTATTCTCAGTTATTAATCCTAATGATTGGATTTCTATACTTATTGATTTAATCTAATTTTTTTATTGATAGTAAAGAAATGGACCATAATAAAATATTTTTCATCGAATGACTATTCATCTATTGTATTTTCATGTAAATAGAGGAAAAAAGCTCTATGGAAAAATGGTGGTTCAATTCAATGCTGTTTAATAGAAGGGTCAAATACAACAGGTGTGATTTCAGTAAATCAATAGATGATTTTGGTTCTATTGAAAATAACAGTGTAAGTGAAGACCCAGCCATTTTAACTGATATAGATAATACCATTCATAGTTTGAAGAACAATAGTGAAAAGTCTAGTTACAGCCATGTTGATTATTTAGTAGATGTCAGGACGATACAGAATTTCATATCTGATAAAACTTTTATAGTTAGGGATAGTAATAGGAATAGTTATTCCATATATTTTGCTATTGAAAATCAAATTTTGGAGATTGACAATGATCATTCTTTGATAAATGAACCAGACAGTTTTTTCTCTAGTTATAAAACTTCTAGCTATTTGAAGAACGGGTTTAAGAGTAATGATTATAATTACATGTATGATACTAAATCTAATTGGAATAATAACATTAGTAGTTGCATTGAGAGTTATCTTTGTTCTCAAATCAATATTGATAGTTACATTTTAGGCGATAGTGATAAATACAATGACAGTGATTTTAATAGTTACGTTTGTGGTAAGGTCAGAAATAGTAGTGAAAGCAAAAGTACTAGTATAATAACTATCACAAATGATACAAATGAGAGTGATGTTACTAAAAGAGAAGGTTCTAACGATCTCGATGAGACTCAAAAATATAAGCATTTGTGGATTGAATGCGAAAATTGTTATGGATTAAATTATAAGAAAATTTTGAAATCAAAAATGAATATTTGTGAACACTGTGGATATCATTTAAAAATGAGCAGTTCAGATAGAATAGAACTTTTGATTGATCCAGGTACTTGGAATCCTATGGATGAAGACATGGTCTCGGTGGATCCCATTGAATTTCATTCAGAAGAGGAACCTTATAAAAATCGTCTTGATTCTTATCAAAAAAGAACAGGATTAATGGAGGCTGTTCAAACAGGCACAGGTCAACTAAATGGTATTCCTGTAGCAATTGGTATTATGGATTTTCAGTTTATGGGGGGTAGTATGGGATCCGTAGTGGGTGAGAAAATCACTCGGTTGATCGAATATGCTACGAATAAACTTTTACCTCTTATTATAGTATGTGCGTCCGGAGGAGCGCGTATGCAAGAAGGGAGTTTGAGCTTAATGCAAATGGCTAAAATTTCTTCCGCTTTATATGATTATCAAATAAATCAAAAGTTATTCTATGTACCAATACTTACATCTCCTACTACTGGTGGGGTAACAGCTAGTTTTGGGATGTTGGGCGATATAATTATTGCCGAACCAAATGCTTACATTGCATTTGCGGGTAAAAGAGTAATTGAACAAACGTTGAATAAGGAAGTGCCCGAAGGTTCACAATCGGCTGAATTTTTATTCCAAAAAGGCTTATTTGATTCAATCGTACCGCGTAATCTTTTAAAGGAGGTTGTAAGTGAGTTATTTCAGTTCCATGGTTTCTTTCCTTTGACTCAAAATGAACAATAATGCAGACTCGAATTTGCTTTTTGTTTTGAAATTTTGACCTTCAAATAGAATAAATTATTACAAAAATAAAATTCGAACACACAAGAGCAAAGTAATAAGATAAGAATAGAAAAATACTAAGAATAATAATAAAGATGTATTATTATAGACATGTTTCTTGTAGAAATAGAGGGGAATATTTATTAGTTATTTCTTTCTACACTCCTTATCTTTAATTAAAAAAAAAATATTTATTATTTTTCGTTCTTAATAAATGTTATTCATTTTTTTCTTTGATTATGGATTTATTATATTCTATACTGAATTATGTATACTCCATATTTATAGAATACATATATCTATATTTATATATTCATATCTATTCATTTCGCTATCCGTAGTATAATTTTTAAAATAGACTTAGTATAAGTCTATATGAATTCTAGTGATTAGAGACTATCTTTATTACAATATAAGAATAATCAAAATATTAATATAACAATCAACAAAAAATAACGGGTACAAATATTAAATTGAGGTAACCATTTTATGATAAACTTACCTTCCCTTTTTGTTCCTTTAGTGGGCCTAGTATTTCCGGCCGTTGCAATGGCTTCTTTATTTCTTTATGTTCAAAAAAACAAGATTTTTTAGATCTGGGTAGTAAGAACAAGTCTCATCTATTTTTTTTTTTGAAGTCAAATTGATTTGCTTGGATTTTTTCTTTTGTTCTATTTTTTAATAATGATTTCATTAAATAAAAAATAAACGAAAAGTACTAATATTAGATAAGCCTTAATAAGATAAAGGAGAATTTAATATAACAACAAAAATATTCATATAACAATCAACAAAAAATAACAAAAATAACAGGTACAAATATAAAAATGAGGTACCCATTTTATGATAAACGTTTATGTGTTTTTAGTGGGCCTTGTATTAATTCTCATGTCGACTTTATTGGTGAATGTTCCTAAATTCATTAGTTGGGGGTCAGAAAAACACGGTTGTCGTTCACAAGACGCATGGCTTGACATTGTACCGGGGTCCCGAAAATCAATCAATATCTTCTGGGCTTCTTTCATTCTTTTAGGTTCATTAGGGGTATTATATATTTCAGTTTCCAGTTATTATGGTAGGTCTTTTTTCTCTTTCATTTCGTCCGAAGTAGTTCCTTTTTTGCCACAAGGGGTCACGCTAACTTTCTATGGAATCGCGGGTCTCTTTCTAAGTTTCCATTGGTGGCTTCTAATTTTTTGGAATGTGGGTAGTGGTTATAATTTTTTTGATAAAAAAAATAGAACGGTATGTTTTTTTCGTTACGGATTTCCTGGAACATATCGTCGTATTTTTCTACGAGTTCGTATGGAAGATATTCAGTCCCTCATACTACAAGCTAACGCTAACCCAGAACCTAGTAGTGGTGTCCTTTATATGCAAACCAGAGAACAGGGGACCATTCCCCTGACTCCTGTTGATGAGTATTATGATAGGACTCCGCGTAACGTTATCCAAAAAGCTTGGGACTTGTCCAGATTCTTGAGTGTACCGATGGAAATCCTTCCATATTCTTGAGTCTACCAATGGAAATTTTTCTATTTAATTTTAAATTCATACCTTTGGAAACTATATTTTTCTTTTTCATTCAAATTGCCAGTAGATTAGTTCGTTTTCTTACTCGATTTCTGTATTCTTTTGTATTCTTTTTTCCAAATGAAAGGAAAAAACAAACTTTCGAATTACAAATAAAAATATAAAATAGATTCTCAATTTATATGAATAAATTCAAAATTTATATAGATAAGCTTTATTACTTGTATTTGTAATCGAACTTATGCTTGATAGAAAGATTATTATTATATTATAGTTGACAAATGAGATGAAACTGAGTTCATTCAAGACCAAAAATGGCAAAAAAGAAAGCATTCACTCCCCTTCTATGTCTTACATCTATAGTCTTTTTGCCCTGGTGCATCTCTTTTACATTTAAGAAAAGTCTGGAATCTTGGATTACTAATTGGTGGAATACGAAACAATCCGAAATTTTCTTGAACATCATTCAAGAAAAAAGTATTTTAAAGAAATTCATAGAGTTCGAGGAACTGTTCCTGTTGGATGAAATGCTAAAGGAATACCCGGAAACACGTTTACAAAACCTTCGTATCGAAATCTACAACGAAACCATCCAATTGATCAAGACGAACAACCAAGATCGTATGCATACGATTTTTCATTTCTGTACAAATATAATCTGTTTCCTTATCCTAATAGGTTATTCTATTAGGGGTAATCAAGAACTCATTATTCTTAACTCTTGGGTTCAAGAATTTATATATAACTTAAGTGACACAATAAAAGCTTTTTCTATTCTTTTATTAACTGATTTATGTATAGGATTCCATTCGACTCATGGTTGGGAACTAATGATTGGGTCTGTGTATAAAGATTTTGGATTTACTCAGAATGATCAAATTATATGTGGTCTTGTTTCCACTTTTCCAGTCATTTTAGATACAATTTTAAAATACTGGATTTTCCGTTATTTAAATCGCCTATCTCCGTCGCTTGTGGTTATTTATCATTCAATGAATGACTGAAAAAACGATCCATTATAAAATTTCTTTTTTTTGTATAGAAAAGATAAACATTAAAAAATTGACTTATTCTTTTTCGTTCTACTCGTATTCTTCCTAGAATATAGGAACGGAGTTTGAGTAAATAGCAAAATCATGGATAGGGAACTATGCCAGTAACCTACCTAATCTTATTGTAGAAATTTTCAGGATCAATGATTGGACCATGCAAACTAGAAATGCTTTTTCTTGGATAAAGGACGAGATTACTCGATCCATTTCCGTATTGCTGATGATATATATAATAACTCGAGCACCCATTTCAAATGCATATCCCATTTTTGCTCAGCAAGGTTATGAAAATCCGCGAGAAGCTACCGGTCGGATTGTATGTGCTAATTGCCATTTAGCTAATAAGCCCGTAGATATTGAGGTTCCACAAGCGGTACTTCCCGATACTGTATTTGAAGCAGTTGTTCGAATTCCTTATGATATGCAAGTGAAACAAGTTCTTGCTAATGGTAAAAAGGGGGCTTTGAATGTGGGTGCTGTTCTTATTTTACCAGAAGGTTTTGAATTGGCCCCTCCTGATCGTATTTCGCCCGAGATTAAAGAAAAGATAGGTAATTTGTCTTTTCAAAGCTATCGTCCCACAAAAAAAAATATTCTTGTGGTAGGCCCTGTTCCTGGGAAGAAATATAGTGAAATTACCTTTCCTATTCTTTCTCCAGATCCCGCTACTAAGAAAGATGTTCACTTCTTAAAATATCCTATATACGTAGGTGGGAACAGAGGAAGGGGTCAGATTTATCCCGACGGGAGCAAGAGTAATAATAATGTTTATAATGCTACAGCAACAGGTATAGTAAACAAAATTATACGAAAAGAAAAAGGTGGATACGAAATAACGATAGTGGATGCATCGGATGGACGTGAAGTGATTGATATTCTACCCCCAGGACCAGAACTTCTTGTTTCAGAGGGTGAATCTATCAAACTTGATCAACCATTAACGAGTAATCCTAATGTGGGTGGATTTGGTCAGGGGGATGCAGAAATAGTACTTCAAGATCCGTTACGTGTCCAAGGTCTCTTATTCTTCTTGGCATCCATTATTTTGGCACAAATCTTTTTGGTTCTTAAAAAGAAACAGTTTGAGAAGGTTCAATTGTCCGAAATGAATTTCTAGGTACGTGGATTTATCTACATATTAAGCCGGTAAAAAGAACGAAATTTTGATTGATAAATTAGGTAAAGACCTTTGGTTCTTTCTCGTCTTTTTCTACTATAGTTAGAGAATTCTTTGTCCCGTAGAACGAGTCAGTCATAATATGTATATTGTGAAGAAGACTTTTTAACTTTGGTTCTTTGTTTTTTTTTCAACTCCATAATTAATTCGAACCATACCCATATGATTTTGGTGCTGTTTTCACATTTCAATGTCCTACAATAGAAATATATTAATCCTTTTCTATTGTAATAGAATAAAACTCGACTCGATACTAAACCTAAAAAAATAGGAAGAGAATATTAAGTGAAGTAGAAATAGAAACGGGGAAACCGGGATTCTAGGATGGATAATTTTTCTTTTCCTAGAGTCCAATTCATTATTCTTTATATCGAAATAGATACGTAGTGAAATAATGGACAAACAAAAAAGCGTGGGAATTTAATTCACCAAATATAACTTCCTTAATTAAGTTAAAAAAAACGAATTTAATCACGATTCTATATTATTAGAGACTAAAATAGTTTTAGAATATGATTCCATTAGTATTAGTATACTATCAAAAAGGTTCCGTTCTACAGAATATTTGATGGATATAAATTATATAATTAATAATTCTTACAAAATATTATATTATTGCACCACTCAGAAGAAGTAAATCAAGTGATTCCTTC